ATTTAATTATTTGATTATTATTAGAAAATTTGTGGGGATTGGCAATGAAATAAATTAAATGTAATTTATTAATATTAAAAAATTATATAATATTTATTTAAATAATAATTATATTTATATTAAATATTTAATATATTATATATATATATATATACAATAATTAATTAGAAACCTATATATTTTATTAATAATAGTTATCTATTTAAAAGATTATTAATCGCTTTATCATGAATTTAATTTTTAATATGAATATTAGGAAAAAAATAAGAGGGGAATATTAAAATAATGATAATTAATATTAAATTTTATATATAAAAAAAAAAAAAAAAAAATCTATTTAAAAGATTCTTATAAAGAAATAAACTTTTACCATTTGAAGAATTTATTTTAAATTCAAATTATATATAAATTTTAGTGTTAATTTTTCCTTATTTTAATAATAATAATATAAAGTAGTAATTAAAATTAAAAATTTAAGAAATTAAGATTTAGGGATATTAAAATTAATAACCAATTTTGTGCCAGCAGTTGCGGTTATACAAAAATTAAAATAAATTTTATTAGTTAAAATAAACAATTGATTTAAATAAATTAAATTTAAGATTATTAAGTGAAATTTTAATTTAATTAAAATTTATTTTTGTGAATTTTAAAATTTTGTAAAAAACTAGGATTAGATACCCTATTATTAAAAAAATAAAATAAATTAAGCTGAAATAGTATATTAATTATTGAAACTTAAGTAATTTGGCGGTATTTTAGTTCATTTAGAGGAATCTGTTTAATAATTGATAGTCCACGATTAAATTTACTTAATTTTTAATTTTATATATCGTTGTTAAAAAAATATTTAGTAATAATAATAATATTTAAAAATTAAAATAAAGATTAATTCAGATCAAGATGTAGATTATAATTAAGAATATAATGGATTACAATAATAAAAAATTAAATGAATATGATTTTGAAAAAGATCATTGAAGGTGGATTTAAATGTAATTTTATTTAATTTAATAAAATGATTAAAAATTAAAATATGTACATATTGCCCGTCACTTTCATTTAAAAATTGGAATAAGTCGTAACAAAGTAGAGGTACTGGAAAGTGTTTCTAGAAAGACAAATTAGAGCTTGATAAAGTATTTCATTTACATTGAAAAGAAATTATAATATAATTAATTTGAGGGGGAAAAATTAATAAATATTAGTATAAAAAAAGAAATTTTAAAGTAAAATACTGAATGGGGGTTTAAGTATTTTTATGGAAAAAATTTTTAATTTTATAGAAAATTAGTATTGTAAAAGAATTTTGAAAAATAATTAAAATAAATTTAATAGAAAGTAAATTTAATTTATTGTATCTTGGGTATCAGAGTTTATCAAAAATAAATTATATAAATAATAATCTCGAATTTAAAAGAGTAAATTAATTATTTAAATTAGTATTTTAAAATTATTTAAAATAATTAATTGGAAATGAAATGTTAATCGTTTTTAAATATATCTAGTTTTTTTAGAAAAAAATTTAATTTTAAATATTATTAATTTTAATTTTTATTAATAAAAATTAAAAAAAAAATAAATATTTTATATTTTAAGGGATAAGCTTTAAATTAAATTTTTATAATTAATTTTATTTTAATTATAAAATTTTTAAAATTTACATTTTTTATAAATTATAATTTTTTATAAATAATTTTATTAAAATTAAAATTTAAAATTTATATTTAAATATTTATAAAAAAATAATTTTTAATAAAAATAAATTAGATATAATGATAAAATTAGTACAAAATTTTATAAATGAAAAAATAAAAATTTATAAAATTTAAATAAAGGAATTCGGCAAAAAAAAATATTCACCTGTTTAACAAAAACATGTCTTTTTGAAAATAATTTAAAGTCTAATCTGCCCACTGAAATAAATTTAAAGGGCTGCAGTATATTGACTGTACAAAGGTAGCATAATCATTAGTCTTTTAATTGAAGACTTGTATAAATGATTGGATGAAATATAATCTGTCTCTATTTAAAAAATGAAATTTAATTTTTTAGTTAAAAAGCTAAATTAAAATTAAAAGACGAGAAGACCCTATAGAGTTTAATATTAAAAAATTATTATTAAAATAAGGAAAAATTAACACTAAAATTTTTTAAATATTTTATTGGGGTGATGGAAAAATAAAATAAACTTTTTTTAAATAATAAACATAAATAAATGAAATTATGATCCATAATTTATGATTATAAGAAAAAATTACCTTAGGGATAACAGCGTAATTTTTTTTTTTAGTTCAAATAAAAAAAAAAGTTTGCGACCTCGATGTTGGATTAAGATAAAATTTAAATGCAAAAGTTTAAAATTTTGATCTGTTCGATCATTAAAATCTTACATGATCTGAGTTCAAACCGGTGTGAGCCAGGTTGGTTTCTATCTTTAGTAAAATAAAATATTTTAGTACGAAAGGATCAAATATTTAAAATAATTTTATATAATTTGAATATTACTAATAATATATTTACTATTTTGGCAGAAAAATGTAATGGTTTTAGAAGTCATAAATATATAGTAAATTATATAGATAGTAAATGTTAATAATGGATTTAATTAATATTATTATTGGTATAATTATTTTATTTATTGGGGTTTTAATTGGTGTAGCTTTTTTAACTTTATTAGAACGAAAAATTTTAGGTTATATTCAAATTCGGAAAGGTCCTAATAAATTACGTTTCTTAGGAATTTTACAGCCTTTTTCAGATGGTATTAAGTTATTTAGAAAAGAACAAGTTTATTTAAATTTTTCAAATTACTATTATTATTATTTTTCTCCTATTTTAGATTTTTTATTTCTTTTGACAATTTGGATATTAATTCCTTATTATTTTAATATAATTATATTTAACTTAGGGGTATTATTTTTTTTAAGTTGCACAAGAATTGGGGTGTATTTATTATTACTTGCTGGCTGATCATCAAATTCAAATTATTCTATTTTAGGAGGTTTACGAGCTTTAGCTCAAACAATTTCTTATGAGGTAAGTTTGGCTTTAATTATAATATCTACTTTATTTTTAATTATAGATTTTAATTTAATAAAATTAGAATTATACCAACAAAATATTTGATTTATATTTTTAATATTTCCTTTAAGAATAATTATATTTTCTTCTATAATAGCGGAGACTAATCGAACACCTTTTGATTTTGCTGAGGGGGAGAGAGAATTAGTTTCAGGGTTTAATATTGAGTATAGAAGAGGAAGATTTGCTTTAATTTTTTTAGCTGAATATTCTAGAATTTTATTTATAAGAATGATATTTGTTTTAATTTATTTAGGGGGTTTTAGTTTAAATTTAATATTTTATTTAAAATTAGTTTTTATTTCTTTTATATTTATTTGAGTTCGGGGTACTTTACCTCGTTATCGTTACGATAAATTAATATATTTATGTTGAAAGGTGTATTTACCAGTTTCTTTAAATTTTATATTATTATATTTAGGCCTAAAAATAATTTTAATTTAATAAATTAATTTAGTATAAATTAATAGAATATTTAAATTCTTTCTTAAGTTTTCAAAACAAATGCTTTATCAAGCTCATTAATTAGTTAAAAATTAAATTATCTCATAATTTACTAATAATGGGATTAATAATATAATAAGAAAAATATATAATAGTTAGAATTTGTCCAGTTATAATAAAAGGAATTTCCACTGGTCGGGCTCCAATTCAGGTTAGAAGAATAATAATTGAAATTAATAATCAAAAAAGAATTTGATTAATTGGGTAAAATTGGATACTTTGAATATTTTTATTAAATGAAAATGGTAAAATAATTAAAATAAGAATTGATATAATAAGAGCTATTACACCCTCTAATTTATTAGGAATAGAACGAAGAATGGCATAAGCAAATAAAAAATATCATTCAGGTTGAATATGAATAGGTGTAACTAAAGGATTGGCAGGAATAAAATTATCTGGATCTCCTAATAAATAAGGATTAGTAAGTGTTAATAAAGTTAAAATAAAAATTAAAATAATAAAACCAATTAAATCTTTAAAAATAAAAAATGGATGAAATGGAATTTTATCTAAATTTCTATTAATTCCTAAAGGATTATTTGATCCTGTTTGATGAAGGAATAATAAATGAATTATTGTTATTATTAATATAATAAATGGAAATAAAAAATGAAATGAATAAAAACGAGTTAAAGTTGGGTTGTCTACTGCAAATCCCCCTCAAATTCAATTTACTAAATTTGTTCCTAAATAAGGAATGGCTGATAATAAATTAGTAATTACTGTAGCTCCTCAAAAAGATATTTGTCCCCAAGGTAAAACATAACCTATAAATGCTGTTATTATTAATAAAAATAAGATAATAACTCCAATTATTCATGTATATAATAAATTAAAAGATTCATAATAAATTCCTCGTCCAATATGAATGTAAATGCAAATAAAAAAAAATGATGCCCCATTAGCATGAAGAGTTCGGATTAATCAACCATAATTAACATTTCGACAAATATAATTTACTCTATAAAATGCTAATTCAATATTAGCACAATAATATATTGATAAGAATAAACCTGTAATAATTTGACTAATTAAGCATAATCCTAATAAAGATCCAAAATTTCATAGTGAGGAAATATTTGATGGTCTTGGTAAATCAATTAATGCTCTATTTAAAATTTTAATTAATGGATGAGTTTTTCGTAAAGGTTTAAAGTTATTTATCATTAGTTAAATGATCGTAAAGGACCAAAAAAAATATTTGTGATTTTAATAACAGCAATTAATGTAATAAATATATAAATAATTAATATTATAGTTAAAAAATATGTTTGATTATTATATAATTTAGTTAAATTTAAGTTATTTTCTTCAATTATTAAAAATATATTAAATAAATTATTTATTTCATAATTAATAAATAAATTTGATGAGTTAATAAAATTTCAATAAAAAAATCAGTTAAAAATTAAAAAATTCATTGAAATAAATAGGAATATTTTAAAATTATAAGAAAAATTAATTAATTCATTTGATGCAATTCTTGAGATATAAATAAATAAAACTAGAAGTCCTCCTAGGAAAATTAAAAATAGAATATAAGAAAATCAATAAGTTCTGATGATTATCCCTGAAATTAAAGATAATAATAAAGTTTGAGTTAAGATTATAATTCCTATAGATAAAGGATGTTTAATGAAAATTAATATGCTTGAGATTAAAATTATTAATAAAATAATAAATATTTTTAAAATATCAAAGAATAGTTTAATAAAAATAATAATTTTGGAGATTATTGATAAGGTATAAATCTTTTCTTTGAAGTTTTTAAATAAAATATTATTTTTGATTTACAAGACCAATGTTTTAAATAAACTATAAAAACTAATGATAAAATTTTTATTTACACTAATATTTTTTGTTGGAAATATAATTTTTGTTAGAAAGCATAAACACTTATTAATTGTTTTACTTAGATTAGAGTTTATTGTATTAAGAATTTATTTAATAATATTAATTTATATAATTATAATAAATTATAATATATTTATATTAATAGTATTTTTAGTATTTACAGTATGTGAAGGGGCTTTAGGATTATCAATTTTAGTTTCAATAATTCGAACTCATAGAAATGATTATTTTCAAAGTTATAATTTATTATAATATAAATTTTTTATATTTTTATTAATAATGATACCTTTATGTTTTATAAAAAAAATATTTTGATTGGTTCAAATAATATTATTTTTAATAATATTTTTATTTATAAATTTATCTATAAATGTAATATTTTATTCAAACTTAAGTTATATATTAGGATGTGATATAATTTCTTTTGGTTTAATTATATTAAGTATTTGAGTTAGTATTTTAATAATTATAGCAAGAGAAAATTTATATAAAGAAAATTATTATTATGAATTATTTTTATTTAATGTTATACTATTGTTATTAATATTATATTTAACTTTTAGTTCTATAAATATATTTATATTTTATTTATTTTTTGAGAGAAGATTAATTCCTACTATAATTTTAATTTTAGGTTGGGGATATCAACCAGAACGAATTCAAGCTGGTTTATATTTATTATTTTATACTTTATTTGTTTCTTTACCTTTATTTTTAGGAATTTTTTATATTTTTAATAATATAAATACAATAATTATATATATATATAAATTTTTAAGATATGATTATGTTATACTATATTTAGCAATAATTATAGCTTTTTTAGTTAAAATACCTATGTATTTTGTTCATTTATGATTACCTAAAGCTCATGTTGAGGCTCCAATTTCAGGATCTATAATTTTAGCTGGAATTATATTAAAATTAGGGGGTTATGGGCTATTACGAGTTTTAATTATATTTCAAGAAATTAATAAAAAAATTGGGTTTATTTGAATTGTAATTAGATTATTAGGTGGAGTTTATATTAGATTAAAATGTTTTTGTCAAGTTGATATAAAATCTTTAATTGCTTATTCATCAGTTGCTCATATAGGATTAGTAATTAGAGGTATAATAACTATAAATTATTGAGGTTTTATAGGATCTTATTTATTAATAATTGGTCATGGATTATGTTCATCTGGAATATTCTGTTTATCTAATATAAATTATGAACGTTTTATAAGACGAAGATTATTTATTAATAAAGGAATAATAAATCTTATACCAACATTAAGATTGTGGTGATTTATATTAATAATTTCTAATATAGCAGCTCCTCCTTCAATAAATTTTTGGGGGGAAGTTGAATTAATTAATAGTTTAATTAGATGATCTCGAATAAGAATATTTATATTAATAATAATTTCTTTCCTTAGAGCTGGTTATAGACTTTATTTATACTCTTACTCTCAACATGGTGAATATAATTTAGGTTTATATAGATTTTATTTAAGTTGTTCTCGTGAATATTTATTATTATTATTACATTGATTACCTTTAAATATTTTAATTATAAAAATTGATTATGTAATAGTTTGATTTTATTTAAATAATTTAAAAAAAGTATTGATTTGTGGTATCAAAAATGTGACTATTCACTTTAAATTATTTTTAATAAAAATTCTATTTATTTTTTAAGATTTTTTTTTTGATTAATATTTATAATATTAAATATAATAATAACAATTTATTTAATTATAACTAATATAACATATTTTTTAGAATGGGAATTAATTTCTTTTAATTCTATAAATATTGTTTTTACAATTTTATTAGATTGAATATCTACATTATTTATAATATTTGTTAGATTAATTTCAGCTTCTGTAATTTTTTATAGAAAAAGTTATATAAAGTCTGAATTAAACTCAATACGATTTTTAATTTTAGTTTTATTATTTATTTTATCAATATATTTATTAATTATTAGCCCTAATATTATTAGAATTTTTCTTGGGTGAGATGGTTTAGGTCTAGTTTCCTATTGTTTAGTAATTTATTACCAAAATATTAAGTCTTATAATGCTGGGATATTAACAGTTTTATCTAATCGAGTTGGGGATGTTATATTATTAATAGTAATTGCTTGAATAATAAATTATGGAAGATGAAATTATATTTTTTATTTAGAGTTAATAAATAATGATTTTCCTATAAAGATTATTAGTGTAATAATTATTTTAGGGGCAATAACAAAAAGAGCACAAATTCCTTTTAGAGCTTGGTTACCTGCTGCTATAGCAGCTCCTACTCCTGTTTCAGCTTTAGTTCATTCTTCAACTTTAGTCACTGCAGGGGTTTACTTATTAATTCGATTTAATAGATTATTAATAACATTAGAATTTACAAATTTTATTTTATTAATTTCTAGTTTAACTATATTTATAGCTGGGATTTCGGCTAATTATGAATTTGATTTAAAAAAAATTATTGCCTTGTCAACTTTAAGACAATTAGGTTTAATAATGAGAATTTTATTAATAGGATTTAAAGAATTAGCTTTTTTTCATTTGCTAACTCATGCTATATTTAAAGCTTTATTATTTATATGTGCAGGGATAATTATCCATATAATAAATGATAATCAAGATATTCGAATAATAGGGGGAATTTCATTTTATATCCCCTATACAACTTTATGTATAAATGTTTCAAGTTTATCTTTGTGTGGAATTCCATTTTTAGCTGGGTTTTATTCAAAAGATTTAATTTTAGAAATAGTTAGAATAAGAAATTTAAATTTAATAATTTTTTATTTATATTATTTTTCTACTGGGTTAACAATATTTTATAGAATACGTTTAATTATATATTTAATGATTAATGAGTTTAATTTAAGAAGTATTTATAATTTATATGATGAAGAGTATCATATATTAAAAAGAATATTTTTATTAATAATTATAAGAGTAATTTCTGGCAGAGGTTTAAGATGATTAATGTTTAATTATCCTTATATAATTTATTTGCCTATAAGAATAAAATTAATAGTAATTTATGTTAGAGGAATCGGAATATTCTTAGGGTGATTAATTAGAAGTATGAATTTATATTCTATAAATAAATTAAAATTATTTTATAATATAAATAATTTTTTAAGATTAATATGATTCATACCAAATTTAGTAACTTATGGGTTAGTTTTTAATTATTTAAATTTTGGTTTAAAATTAATAAAAAACATTGATATAGGATGAAGAGAAATTTATAGAGGTCAAGGTTTATATAATATTTTAAAAAATTATTCAATTATTTTTAATCTTATACAAATAAATAATTACAAGATTTATTTATATAGATTTGTTATTTGAATATTATTTTTAATAATTATTATAATAATTTATTTAAATAGCTTAAAAAGAGTATAATATTGAAGATATTAAGGTGATTGTAAAATCTTTAGATATTTATAAAAAAAAATTTTTTAATATTACAATGAAAATGTAAGGTTTTTTTTAAACTATATAAATAGAAATATTAAGGGGAATTATCCACTGAATTTAAGTTAGCAGCTTAATAAAAATATTTCTTTAATTGGAAAAAATATTCAATTTTATCATTAACAGTGATATACCTCTTTTTGGTTTCAATTAATAATTAACTTATAAATAAGGAGTTAATAACTCTATCTTTTAAGTCGAAATTAAATGCAAAATTGCTTCTTATTTAAAATAAAATGAAATTTCATTATTATTTAAATGCAAATTAAATGTTTTAATTAAACTATAATCCTATATTAATAACTTCAGTTTAGTATATTTTGATTTCATTCATGATATAATCCTAATAATAATATAATAATAAAAAATGTAGAAGTTTTAAATCAGATAATTAAATTAGTTAAATTAAATGTTTTAATAATAGGGAAAATTAAAGCAATTTCAACATCAAAAATAAGAAAGATAACTGTAATTAAGAAAAAATGTAATGAAAATGGAATTCGAGGGAGAGATTTAGGGTCAAATCCACATTCAAATGGGGAACATTTTTCTCGGTCTATAATTGATTTTTTAGAAATTATTATTGAAATTATTATAAAAATATTAGAAATGATAAAGAAAATTATTGAAATGAAAAGAATAATAAGTATTATTTATATTAAATTTATTAAACTCTTTGATTGGAAATCAAATATACTACTTATATTATATAAATAATTAATTTCCTCATCAATAAATAGTAATATATAAGAATAATCAAATAACATCAACAAAGTGTCAATATCATGCTGCTGCTTCAAACCCAAAATGATGATTTCTAGAAAAATGAAAATTTAAATGTCGAATTAAACAAATAGAAAGGAAAATAGTTCCGATAATAACATGAATTCCATGGAATCCTGTTGCTATAAAAAATGTTGAACCATAAATTCTATCTGAAATAGAGAAAGGAGCTTCAAAATATTCATAAGCTTGGAGTAGAGAAAAATAAATACCTAAAATAATAGTAAAAAATAATCCTTGAGTTGTTTGATTAAAATTATTATTTATAATAGCATGGTGAGCTCAGGTTACTGTTAATCCTGAGGTAATTAAAATAATAGTATTTAATAAAGGGATTTGGAATGGATTAAATGGAATAATTCTTATAGGTGGTCATGAAATTCCAATTTCTACATTAGGGGATAAACTACTGTGGAAAAATGCTCAAAAAAAAGAAATAAAGAAAAAAAATTCAGAAACAATAAATAAAATTATACCTCATCGTAAACCTTTAGACACTAAAATAGTATGTTTACCTTGAAATGTTCCTTCTCGTGAAATATCACGTCATCATTGGAATATAGTTAAGATAATAATAAAATATCCTAGTAAGATTAAATTAAAATTAAAATTATGAAATCATTTAACTAGTCCTGTAACTAAAGTTATAGTTCCGATGGCTCCTGTTAAAGGTCAAGGACTATAATCAACTAAATGGTAAGGATGATTATTTAAATTATTTGACATTAATTAGTTTCTCTAGAATATAATGTTCTTAAAATAGAGATTACATAAGATTGAATTACTGCTACTGCTCTTTCTAAAGTTAAAAGAATAATTTGAATTAAAATTAATAAAAATAATAAATAAAAATTTAAAATGTTACTTGTATTACTTAGTAAAGTAATTAATAAATGACCGGCAATTATATTAGCTGTTAATCGAATAGCTAATGTTCCTGGTCGAATTAGATTTCTAATAGTTTCAATTAATACTATAAATGGTATTAATATAGTTGGGGTCCCTTGAGGAATTATATGAATAAATATATGTTGAGAATTATTAATTCATCCAAATAATATGAATGAAATTCATAGAGAAAGAGAAATAGATAAGGTTATAGATAAATGTCTTGTACTTGTAAAAATATAAGGTAATAAACCTAAAAAATTGTTAAATAAAATATATGAAAATAATGAAATAAAAATAAAAGTTGATCCTTTATTTTTATTATTATTTTGATTAATTAAAATTTTAAATTCATTATTTAACTTGATAATAATAAATTTTCATATAATGAAATGTCGATTAGGAATCAATCAAAATGATAAAGGAATAAATAATAATCCTAAAAAAGTTCTAATTCAATTAAATGATAAATTAAATAAATTAGTTGAAGGATCAAAGATAGAAAATAAATTATTTATCATTTTCAATTTAAATAATTTATTTTTTTAAGATTTATTTTTTTAACTTTATAAAAATTAAAGTAAATATAATAATTTATAATATTAAAAAAAATAAAGATAATAATAAAAAATAATAATTGGAATATTCAGTTAATAGGTATTATTTGAGGGATAAAAGAATATTATTTGAATAATAATTTAAATTTGACATATTTATGTTATATTTTAACTAATTCTTTCATTAGAAGTAATTGCTAATTTACTATTAAATGGTTTAAGAGACCAATACTTGCTTTCAGTCATCTAATGAAGAATAGTTATTAATTCAGTTAATAAAGTTATTTATATTTACACTTTCAATAACAATTGGTATAAAACTATGATTTGCTCCGCAAATTTCTGAACATTGGCCAAAAAAAATTCCTGGACGACTAATAAAAAAATTAGTTTGATTTAGTCGTCCAGGATTAGCATCTACTTTTACCCCTAAAGAAGGAATAGTTCAAGAATGAATTACATCTGTAGCTGTAACTAAGATTCGAATTTGATTATTTATTGGAATAATAATACGATTATCAACATCTAAAAGACGAAATTTATTTAAGTTATAATTATTAATTATATAAGAATCAAATTCAATATTACTAAAATCTGAATATTCATAACTTCAATATCATTGATGACCAATTGATTTTAAAGTAATTAATGGATTATTTAAGTCATCTATTAAATATAATAATCGAAGAGAAGGAAGAGCAATAAAAATTAATGTAATTGCTGGTAAAATAGTTCAAATTAATTCAATTATTTGCCCTTCTATTAAAAATCGATTAATAAATTTATTAAAAAATAAATTTATTATTAAATATATAACTAAAATAGTAATTATAATTAAAATAATTAAAGTATGGTCATGAAAGAAAATTATTTGTTCTATTAAAGGAGAAGCTCTATTTTGTAAATTAAAATTAGATCAGGTTGCCATTTCTAAAAAAAGGAGAAACCTTCATAAATGGGGTTTAAATCCATTACATATAATCTGCCATATTAGAAATTTCTTATAATTGGAAGTTCATTATATGAATGTTCTGCTGGAGGTAAATTTTGGAATCATTCAATAGAAGAAGGTATATTTAAGGAAAAAATTACAATTCGTTGATTAATTATAGATTCTCAAATAATTATGATTATAAAAATAGTTCCTAAAAGTGAAATATAAGATCCAATAGAAGAAATAATATTTCACGATAAGTAACAATCAGGATAATCAGAGTAACGACGGGGTATACCAGCTAAACCTAAAAAATGTTGAGGGAAAAATGTTAAATTTACTCCAATAAATATAATAATAAATTGAATTTTAAGTAGAAAAGAATTTAAAATTAATCCTGTAAAAAGAGGGTATCAATGAATAAACCCTCCAAAAATTGCAAATACAGCTCCTATTGAAAGTACATAGTGAAAGTGAGCTACTACATAATAAGTATCATGAAGAATAACATCAATAGATGAATTAGCTAAAATTACTCCTGTTAATCCACCAATAGTAAATAAAAAAACAAATCCTAATCTTCATAATATAGATGGGCTATAATTAATTTGAGTTCCATAAAGAGTTGCTAATCAACTAAAAATTTTAATTCCTGTAGGGATAGCAATAATTATTGTTGCTGAAGTAAAATAGGCTCGAGTATCAATATCTATCCCTACTGTAAATATATGATGAGCTCAAACAATAAATCCTAATAATCCAATTGCTATTATAGCATAAATCATTCCCAATGATCCAAATGTTTCCTTTTTCCCTCTTTCCTGTGTAATAATATGTGAAATTATTCCAAATCCTGGAAGAATAAGAATATAAACTTCAGGGTGCCCAAAGAATCAAAATAAATGTTGGTAAAGAATTGGGTCTCCTCCTCCTGCCGGATCAAAAAATGATGTATTTAGATTTCGGTCAGTAAGTAGTATAGTAATAGCTCCAGCTAAAACAGGGAGAGATAATAAAAGTAATAAAGCTGTAATTCCTACGGCTCACACAAATAGAGGTATTTGATCAAATGATAAATTACTAATTCGTATATTAATAATGGTTGTAATAAAATTAATTGCCCCTAAAATAGAGGAAATTCCTGCTAAATGAAGGGAAAAAATAGCTAAGTCAACTGATGATCCTCTATGAGCAATATTAGATGAAAGTGGGGGGTATACTGTTCATCCAGTACCTGCTCCATTTTCTACTACACTACTTGTAATTAAAATTAAAAGAGAGGGGGGAAGTATTCAGAAACTTATATTATTTATACGAGGAAAAGCTATATCTGGGGCCCCAAGTATAAGAGGAATTAATCAATTTCCAAATCCTCCAATTATGATTGGTATTACTATAAAAAAAATTATAATAAAAGCATGAGCAGTAACAATAGTATTATAAATTTGATCATCTCCAATTAAAGAACCAGGGTTTCCTAATTCTGTTCGAATTAATAAACTTAATGAAGTCCCTACTATTCCAGCTCAAATTCCAAAGATAAAATATAAAGTTCCAATATCTTTATGATTTGTAGAAAAAAGTCATTTTCGCAAATAAAATGGCTGAGGTGTAAGCGATAGATTGTAAATTTATTAACGAGATAATCTCTTTTATTAAGTAAGCCTTATATTCATGAATGATATAAAATTGCAAATTTTAAGGAGTAAATATTACTAAGGCTTAAAGATTTTCTTTATAAATAATTTTGAAGACTATTAGTTTAATTTAACTTAAAACCTTAAAAAAAGAAAAAAGTATTAAGTATTAAACTTGAAAAAGAAATTAAAGAGATAAAATTAATAAATGAAAAAAAACTAATTTTAAAATTAATTTTAAATCATTTTAATTTAAAATTAATTAATAAAATTGATAAATAAATAATTCGAATATAAAAAAATATTATAATTAATCTTGATATTAAAAAAATAAAAGCAATTAATGTTAAATTATTATTAAGAAGAAAATTAATAATAATTCATTTAGGAAAAAATCCTAAGAATGGGGGTAAACCTCCTAAGGAAAAAAAATTAATAATTAAAGATATTTTAATATAAAAATTAATATTAAAATTTATAATTTGATTTATATAAAAAATATTAAATATATAAAATATTAATATTAAAATTAAATTTAAAAAAGAATATATAATAAAATAAAATAATCATAAATTTTCACTAATTATAAAAGCAGCCATTATTCATCCTAAATTATTAATAGAAGAAAAAGCTAATAATTTTCGAATTGAAGTTTGATTAAAGCCTATTAAGGCTCCAATTAAAACATTTAAAATTATAATAATAATAATAAAATTAAAATTATAGTAATAAAATAAAAGAATTAAAGGGGAAATTTTTTGTCAAGTTATTAAAATAAAACAATTTATTCAAGATAAACCTTCTATAATATTAGGAAATCAGAAATGAAAGGGGGCTGATCCTATTTTTATTAATAAGGTTGAATTTAGTAATATTGAAATATTACTAAATTCAAAGTTTTTGAATAAAATTATTTTAATAATAATAAAAAAAATAAAATTAATGGAGGCAATTGATTGAGTTAAAAAATATTTAAGAGAAGCTTCATTATGGAGTAGATTTTTATTATTAGAAATAAGGGGGATAAATCTTAATAAATTGATTTCTAATCCAATTCAGCATCCTAATCAAGAATTTGCAGAAATAGAAATTAAGGTTCTAAAAAATAATATAAATATAAAAAACATTTTATTTGAATTAATTATAAAATTTATTAAAATATGGGGGTATGGGGGTATTTTAAATTCATCGTTAAAACTTATATTTTAGTGTAAGAAGCACAATAACTTTTGAAGTTATAAGATTTAGTTTAATTCTATAAAATATAATAAAGGTATTTTTATACATAATTTATTCTATCAGAATAATCCTTTTATCAGGCACTTTATTTTTAAAAAAAGAGAGTCTTTATATTTGAGGTATGAGCCCAAAAGCTTAATTTAGCCTATTTTAA